AATATGTTATACAATATAAATAAATATGTATGCTATACGCAAAAAATAAAAAAAAAAAGTGCTTATCATTCATTGATAGGAGATATCATAACCTTATGATAAATAACTCAATTTCGGATAAAGAAATAAGAATTTTAGTTCAAAATATATGTAATATGTCTGTTTTCAAAGGACGAAGAGTAATTGATCAAATTCGCGGGCGTTCATATGAAGAAACACTTATGATATTGGAACTCATGCCTTATCGAGCATGTTATCCAATTTTAAAACTGGTTTATTCGGCAGCAGCAAATGCTAGTCATAATATGAATTTGAAGGAAAGTGATTTATTTATTAGTGAAGCTAAAGTTAATAAGAGTAGTTTTATAAAAAAATTAAGACCTCGAGCTCGAGGACGTAGTTATGGTATAAAAAGTCCCACTTGTCATATAACAATTGTATTAAAAGAAAAATCTAAATTTTTATTAGATAAATCTAAGATTTAGATTCGTTATATTATTTATAGTCAAATATAATATATGGGTGGAAAAAAATATAATAGAAAAATATGGGACAAAAAATAAATCCACTTGGTTTCAGACTTGGTACAACTCAACATCATCATTCCTTTTGGTTCGAGAAACCAAAAAATTATTCTGTAAGTTTACAAGAAGATGAAAAAATAAGGAATTGTATTAAGAACTATGTACAAAAAAATAGGAGAATATCCTCGGGTTTCGAAGGAATTGCACGGATAGAAATTAAAAAAAGGATCGATTTGATTCAGGTCATAATCTATATTGGATTTCCTAATTTCTTAATAGAGGGCCAAACAGGAAGCATCGAAGAATTACAGGTGAATATACAAAAAAAATTGCATTCTGTGAACCGGAGACTCAATATTGCTATTACAAAAGTGGAAAAACCCTATGGGCAACCTAATATTCTTGCGGAATATATAGCTTTACAATTAAAAAATAGAGTTTCATTCCGAAAGGCAATGAAAAAAGCTATTGAATTAGCTGAACAAACAGATACAAAAGGAATTCAAGTGCAAATTGCAGGGCGTATCAACGGAAAAGAAATTGCACGTGTCGAATGGATCAGAGAGGGGAGAGTTCCCTTACAAACAATTCGCGCTAAAATTGATCATTGTTCCTATACAATTCGAACTATTTATGGAGTATTAGGCATCAAAATTTGGATATTTTGGGAGGAGCAATAATAGACTTTTATTTGTCTTTCCTTTCTATTCAGTGATAGAACAAAAAATCACAAACTTGTTCATTCTTTTTCCATTAAATCAAACAAAAATGAGCAATTCCAATTCTATAAGGTTAAATAAAAATTCGATTGACCATTTGTTAGAATTGCTATGCTTAGTGTGTGACTCGTTAATTTTTATTTAGAGTTAAGAGTTGGGATTAAAAAAAAAGACTGACCCCTACTTAAACTTAATAAGTTACTTAAACTTAACTTAATAAGTATAATAATAAGTATAATAAAAAAACTAATAACTAACTTATTGCTTCGTAATATCAATATCCCAAGAAACAGTCACTATATGAGATGAGTGGATCAATCATATAGTTGCAGCAACTGCAACTAAAATCTTTTCTATAAAAAATATTATTTATGGAAATAATCTTATTTATGGGTTGGGTTGTGAAGCAAAAATAAAGAGATGTAGATAAATGAAAGGATGAGAGAAAGAAAGAACAAAAATATCAATGATATATGATTCCAATATGTATGGTCTATGAATTACCTCATAAAAGGCAATGTAATAAAGCATCAAAACTGAATAAATAATAAAAATAAATATAAAATAATAATAAAATAAAGTGATATAAATAATAAAGAGCCTCGAGTTAATAAAAACTAAGTAGATTGACTCGAGAAGAGAAATTTTTTTGGGGAGCTCCATTGCAGAGTTCAGACTTAACCATTAATAGAGAAGCTATAGGAACGATGAAACCTGTAATTGCATAGGATTCTACTGAAAACAAATCCGAATAATTCATTGGGTGGGATGGCGGAACGAACCGAGAAAAAATTAATTTATTTCGAGAAGTCATGGATTGACCTAGAAATAACAAAAAGCAAAGAGTCAATATTCGCCCGCGAAACTTTAGATTACATTACAATATTTTGGCATCATTTGAGAAGAGTAAAAATAAGGATCATTATAAAAAAAACATTATCTATATTATCTATAATCCATAAATATGCATAATAGAAACATTCTATCTGTATATCCCATACATACATCTTCCTATATAACAAATTCAATATTGATAAATGTCTTATTGGATTATTTTTTCCATGTGTATCTGTAATATGTCATATTAGTGAATCTTTTCATTCGCGAGGAGCTGGATGAAAGGAAACTTTCATGTCCAGTTCTGCAGTAGAGATCGAATTAAGAAATGACCATCAACTATAACCCCAAAAGAACCAGATTTCGTAAACAACATAGAGGAAGAATGAAGGGAATATCTTGTCGCGGCAATCATATTTGTTTCGGCAGATACGCTCTTAAAGCACTCGAACCCACTTGGATCACAGCTAGACAAATAGAAGCGGGGCGAAGAGCAATGACACGATATGTACGTCGTGGTGGAAAAATATGGATACGCATATTTCCCGACAAACCTGTTACAGTAAGACCCGCAGAAACACGTATGGGTTCGGGGAAGGGATCCCCCGAATATTGGGTATCCGTTGTTAAACCAGGTCGAATACTTTATGAAATGGGTGGAGTATCTGAAACTGTAGCGAGAACAGCTATTTCACTAGCTGCGTCCAAAATGCCTATACGAACTAAATTTGTCAGGATGGAGATGTAGAACTAAATGGTATATTGAGGATGAAAAAACAACTGCAAGTTTCTTTATTTCTGGACAGAAAATATTTCTTTTTTTCTTTCCTTCATCCTTTCCATTAAAATAACAGATTCCAATAAAATGATATGATTCAACCTCAAACCCTTTTGAATGTAGCGGATAACAGCGGAGCCCGAGAATTGATGTGTATTCGAATCATAGGAGCTGGTAATTATAGATATGCTCATATTGGTGACGTTATTGTTGCTGTAATTAAAGAAGCAGTGCCAAATATGCCACTAGAAAGATCAGAAGTAATTAGAGCTGTAATTGTACGTACTTGTAAAGAACTCAAACGTGACAACGGTATCATAATACGATATGATGACAATGCTGCGGTTGTCATTGATCAAGAAGGAAATCCAAAAGGAACTCGAGTCTTTGGTGCGATCGCTCGGGAATTGAGACAGTTGAATTTTACTAAAATAGTTTCATTGGCTCCCGAGGTATTATAAATAATACTAAATGAGACTATGATATATCAGAACATCTAAAATAGATCAAATTTAGTGGAGTAGTAGATGGTGTCTCACGCATATACTTTTTTTTATATTATAATATTAAAAATTAAACAAAATAAACAAAAAAATTAAAGAAAATAAAACAAACAAAAAAGATAACATGTTAATTATATCAAAATTAAAAGGCACCAATAATTATAGTTCGCCATGGGTAGGGACACTATTTCCAATATAATAACTTCTATAAGAAATGCTGACATGGATAAAAAAGGAACGATTCGAATAGCATCTACTAATATTACCGAAAATATTGTGAAAATACTTCTACGAGAAGGTTTTATTGAAAACGTTCGGAAACATCAAGAAGGTAACAAAAATTTCTTGGTTTTAACTCTGCGACATAAAAAGACTAGGAAAAGAATACATAAAACTATTTTAAAGCGTATCAGCCGACCTGGTTTACGAATTTATTCCAACTACCAACAAATTCCTAAGATTTTAGGTGGAATAGGAATTGTAATTCTTTCCACTTCTCGAGGTATAATGACGGATCGAGAAGCTCGACGAGAAAAAATTGGAGGCGAACTTTTGTTATATATATGGTGATCTTACTCCTCCGGTATCCTAATTTTATCTCTAACTTCCTATTTTATAGAGAAGAAAAGTGAATTATATAACTTTTCCTCCATTAGTTGATATTTCAAGGAGCTTACCTGGAATGAAAGAACAAAAATTGATTCATGAAGGTTTAATTACTGAATCACTTCCCAACGGTATGTTCCGGGTCCGCTTAGATAATGAAGATGTAATTCTAGGTTATATTTCGGGAAGGATCCGCCGTAGTTTTATACGGATACTACCGGGGGATAGAGTCAAAATTGAAGTAAGTCGTTATGATTCAACCAGGGGACGTATAATTTATAGACTTCGAAACAAAGATTCGAACGATTAAATAATTTTTTAAGCATTCCTTTCATTTTCACGACGATACAATTAAAAAAATGCAAGAGACTTATTTTCTTCCAAGGAATAGATTCAACATTAAGGTAAGGAATAATAAATTAAGGTAAGGAATAATAAATATGAAAATACGGGCTTCCGTTCGTAAAATTTGTGAAAAATGCCGACTGATCCGTCGGCGCGGACGAATTATAGTGATTTGTTCCAATCCGAGACATAAACAGAGACAAGGATAACCCTTTCAAAAAAAACTTTTTAAAATAAAGGAAGAACAAAAGGGGGATTTCTTTTAACATGAAATGGATATTTCCGTATCTTTTCTTTCTGTATATTTCTGACTCATAGTTATGAGATGATAAAATATGACAAAAGCTATACCAAGAATTGGTTCACGTAGGAATGGGCGTATTGGTTCACGTAAGAATGGACGTAGAATACCAAAAGGAATTATTCATGTTCAAGCAAGTTTGAACAATACTATTGTAACTATTACAGATGTACGAGGTCGAGTGGTTTCTTGGGCCTCCGCTGGTACTTCTGGATTCAAAGGCCCAAGAAGAGGGACACCCTACGCTGCTCAAGCAGCAGCAGTAAATGCTATTCGTACTGTAGTTGATCAGGGTATGCAACGAGCAGGAGTTATGATAAAGGGTCCTGGACTTGGAAGAGACGCAGCATTACGAGCCATTTGTAGAAGTGGTATACGACTAAGTTT